GTGTATCTTTTAGTTTTGTTTTTCCCTTTAATTGGAGCGGTTTTAGTTGGTTGTTTTGGAAGAAAGATAGGGGAAAAGGGTGCTGGTGTTTTAACTTCCTGTTGTTTAATTCTAAGTCTTTCTTATTCTGTTTTGATTGGGGCAGAAATTTTATTTAACTCAACAATAACATATATTAAGTTGTGAAAGTGATTTGACTCAGGCTCTTTCCTTGTTTTTTTTGGTTTACAATTTGATTGTTTAGTTGCTATTATGTTGTTTGTTGTTTTTATTGTTTCTACTTTGGTTCATATTTTTTCTATTGCTTACATGCGAGGAGACCCCCATGTCCCACGATTTATGTCTTATCTTTCTTTGTTTACTTTTTTAATGATTGTTTTAGTAACAAGTGATAATTTCCTTCAGTTATTTATTGGCTGGGAGGGGGTAGGCCTTTGTTCTTATTTATTAATTAATTTTTGATTAACAAGACTAGAAGCAAACAGAGCTGCGATTAAAGCAATGTTAGTAAATCGAGTCGGGGATATTGGGTTGCTTTTAGCAATGTTTCTTATTTGAAATGTTTTTGGGACCTTAGATTTTTCTTCTGTTTTTAATTTAGCCTTTGGTTGTTCTGATCAAATTTTTTTTATTTGTTTATTCTTATTCTTAGGAGTTGTTGGTAAATCGGCGCAATTGGGGTTACACACTTGATTACCGGATGCAATGGAAGGTTAGTTGGGCCTTTTAATTAAAAAATTAATTACAAACCCCACTATGCACTGGAAAGACAATCGTTGACCAGTGGGCTATCAAAAAAATTTTATGGATGCCCAAGAGACTTTATGTGGCCTACTTTTTTTATATTATAAAAGCTTTTGTTGTTATTGTTCCTTTACTTATTGCTGTGGCATATTTAACTTTAGCAGAACGAAAGGTTTTAGGGTATATGCAAGCAAGAAAAGGACCTAATGTGGTTGGGGGGGGGTTGCTTCAGCCTTTTGCGGATGGGATTAAGTTATTTCTTAAAGAAATGGTTGTTCCCCATCGAGTGAGTGGGCTTGTTTATCTTTTAGCCCCAGTTCTTTCTTTTATTTTGGCTTTTATTGTTTGGGGGATTATCCCCTATAATAAGGGGGTTGGAATAAGTGATTTTAAAATTGGTCTTTTGTGAATCATGGCGATTTCTTCTGTAAGTGTTTATGCTATTTTAATGTCGGGCTGGGGCAGTCGTTCTAAATATGCTTTTTTAGGTGCGGTCCGAGCTGCTGCGCAAATGATTAGTTATGAAGTTTCTATTGGTTTAATTATTATTTCTGTTCTTTTATGTGTTGGCTCTTTGTCTTTAAATGAAATTGTATTAACACAAAAAGCCATTTGGTTTGTTTTTCCCTTTTTTCCTATTGTTATAATGTTTCTCGTTTCTATTTTAGCAGAAACAAACCGTGCCCCCTTTGATTTAACAGAAGGAGAGTCGGAGCTAGTGTCGGGGTATAACGTAGAGTACGCCTCTATGTCTTTTGCTCTATTTTTTCTTGCCGAATATGCTCATATTATATTTATGAGTTGTTTAACTGTTCTTCTATTTTTTGGGGGATGGTTGCTTTTGCCCTTTGGTTTTAAAACCGTTTTTATTGTTTTATTTTTTTTATGGGCACGGGCCTCTTTCCCTCGGATTCGATATGACCAATTGATGGCCCTATTATGAAAGGGATATTTACCTTTAAGTTTGGGGGTTGTTCTTTTTGTTGCCAGTATTTTATTCGGGTTTAATGGTTCTCCTCCGATTTAACACGCCACTGGTCCGACCCTGGTTTTGTTTGGAGGTTGTTTTAAAACACTAATGAGTGGTGCTTATTTTGATCAATTTAATATTGTGTGATTATTTGGTTTGACGAACTCTGCAACAATGATGGGTCTTACAAGTATTATTGTTTTATTGTTTTTAAATGGGGTGGATCTCATCCCAAAAAGATGGCAATCTATTTTAGAATTAACATATAGTCATTTTTATCGTGTTATAGAAGACAACTTGGGGGGGGGGGGGGTTAAATATTTCTCTTTTGTTCTCTCTCTTTTTTTCTTTGTGGTTTGTTTGAATGTGTTGGGTTTATGTCCATATGTTTTTACTCCAACCGTTCATATTATAGTTACATTGGGTTTATCTTTTTCAATAATCATAGGCGTCACTCTTGCTGGTTTTTGGAGGTTTAAGTGAGATTTTTTTAGTGTTTTTATGCCAAGCGGAGCCCCCCTTGGGCTGGCCCCTTTATTAGTTTTAATTGAAACAGTTAGTTATGTTTCCCGGGCCATTTCGTTGGGAGTTCGTTTGGCGGCTAACTTATCGGCTGGGCATCTATTATTTGCTATTTTAGCTGGGTTTGGGTTTAATATGTTAATTGCAAGTGGGCCGGCGGGGGGTTTGCCCTTGTTAATAATGGTCTTTATAACACTATTAGAAGTGGCGGTTGCAGTGATTCAGGCTTATGTTTTTTGTTTATTAACAACTATTTATTTAGCAGATACACTGATTTTACATTAATGGGTCTTTTCTGGCTAGTTCTTTTTGTTGGGATCATAAGTGTGATGGGGGCTTCAAGAGAAAAAAGGAGTGTGTTAAAAACACGGGCCTTAGAGTGATCTCTGGCTATTTTTTTTAGCTCTTTAGTTTTATGGGGCGGATTTGACTGAGAAGGACATTTTCAATTTATTCATCAAATAGAATGAGAAATGCTTTTTATCTTGGACTGGGGCCCTATTATCTTGGCCTTGGATGGTGTTTCTTTGTTTTTTTTGCTTTTAACAACTTTTTTAATTCCGATTTGTGTTTTAATCAGTCAAAAATCGATTCGGTTTTTATTTAAAGAATTTCTTTTATGTTTATTTTTTTTAGAAGTGTTTTTAGTCGGTGTGTTTTTGGTGTTTGATCTTCTTTTGTTTTATATTTTTTTTGAGGGGATTTTAATCCCAATGTTTTTTTTAATTGGAATTTGGGGGTCCCGAGAAGAAAAGGTTCGCGCTTCTTTTTATTTTTTTTTGTTTACTTTTGCTGGGTCCGTGTTTTTTTTTTTTACAATCCTTTATTTGTATCGAACAATAGGGGCAACAGATTATTTTCTTTTGCTTAATCTTAAGTTGTCTCCAAATGTTCAGAAATGGGCCTTAATTGGCGTTTTTCTTAGTTTTGCAGTTAAAATTCCCTTAATACCGTTTCATATTTGGCTCCCACAAGCACATGTTGAGGCTCCTGTCGCGGGCTCAGTTATTTTAGCTGGGATTTTATTAAAGCTGGGGGGGTATGGGTTTTTACGATTTTCTTGGCCTCTTTTCCCTGCGGCCTCTTTATATTGATCTCCTGTTATTGTTTTTTTTTCTGTTTTGGCTGTTGTTTATGGGGGTTTAATGACATGTCGTCAGGTTGACTTTAAACGATTAGTTGCCTATTCTTCGGTGGCACATATGGGGTTAGTTCCTTTAGGGGTCTTTACACATATTATAGAAGGGCTTGTTGGGGCTGTTTTTTTAATGTTGGCCCATGGTTTTGTTAGTTCCGCTCTTTTTATTGGTATTACGTATTTATATGATCGCCATCATACTCGTTTAATTAAATATTATCGTGGTTTAGCTTTAACGATGCCGGTTTTTGCTATTTCAATGTTAATTTTGTCTTTAACAAACATGGGGTTCCCGCTGAGTAGTAATTTTGTTGGAGAGTTTTTTTCTTTGTTAGCAGCTTTTAAATACCATTTTGGGGTTGGCGTTTTTGTTGTTTTAGGAGTTATTTTTTCTGTTGTTTATTCTCTTAGTTTGTTTACTCGTCTTTCCTTTGGAGGGGGTTCTAATTATCTTCTTTTTAATAGAGATTTAAGTCGACAAGAAGCTTTTGTCATGTTTCCTTTTCTTGTAATTATTTTTTTTGGAGGAGTTGTTCCTTTTTTTATTCTTGATTTAATAAGAAATTGTCTTGTGTTTAGCCCGATTGGATAGCCCTTTGGTTTGCGGGCCGTGTTTGCTATTTTGTATTAATGGTGTATCCTTTGGTTTTGGGGAGAAGAAAGTATTTGGTCTGGGTCATACATGCTAGTGGAGGCGAACAGGTGAGGAGGAAATAAAAAAGACTTTTTTTTTCTTTTTTGTATTAGGAAAAGAGACGTTTTTTTCTTTTTTTCCGAAGACGCATGGTTTAACCACATTTTCACTGAGACAAGGGAAAACTTAGCAGCAGTAAAGAATTTTGTGCAATATACGAAAGTGGGACATGGGCAGAACGAAGGAACCTGTCAAATTAAGTGCCAGCAGACGCGGTGAAACTTAAAGGTTTGTTTTTTTTTTAAGCAAAAAGTGTGTGTAAGGAAATAATTTTAAGTAAATAGAATTTTTTTAGTAATGGTTAAATGTTAAAAGAAAAAAAAGAATTTTTAATGTGAAGACGATTTATTTTTTTCTTAGACACGAAGGCTATGGTAATAAACAGGATTAGATACCCTGGTAGTCTATGCAGTAAACAGAAATCGCTTGAGTAGTACGGTCGCAAGACTAAAATTCAAAAAACTTGGCTGTTCATTGTTAATTAGAGGAGCGTGTTGCTTAATTCGATAGTCCGCGAGTTACCTTACCTAAACTGGAGCTTTTACAGGTGTTGCATGGCCGTCGTCAATTTATGTTTGAGACAAATCGGTTTAACCCTACAAAGGTTGAAGTCAGGTCTTATTGCCTTTATGTTTAGGGGTTAAATGCGCTACATTTTTTTATTCAAATTAAAATAAAAGTTCGGATGGGTCTTTGAAAAAAGAACCTCAAGTTGAATTTAATAGTAATTGAAAAGTAGAGCGTTTCAATGAATTAAAGGCAATGTTAGTACAAATTGCCCGTCGCCTCTGCTAAGGTGTTCAAAGCAGAGTAAGTCGTAACATAGTAAGGGTGAGGGAACTGGCTCTTCGGGTGCAAAAGGATTTTTCTTTTAAAAAGATAGTTTGATGCATAACTATTTTATAATCACTAAAAACATAGATGCCTAGTTATGACTATCATCTTGTGGAGTTTTCTCCTTGACCTTTTATTGGGGCTGCCGGGGCCTTCTTCTTGACGGTGGGGGCAGTTGTTTTTTTTCATTATGGTTTGACTTTTTTTTTGGGTTTAGGGGCGCTGATTGTACTTGGGGTGATGTTTGTTTGATGACAAGACATTATACGAGAAGCGACTTTTCAGGGGCACCATTCTTTAGTTGTAAAGCAAGGCCTGAAGTATGGCATGCTTTTGTTTATTCTTTCAGAGGTTTTGTTTTTTTTTTCTTTTTTTTGAGCTTTTTTTCATAGTAGTTTGGCTCCGGCTATTGAACTTGGGGTTGTGTGACCGCCGCAAGGTGTTCGCGCGCTAAATCCTTTTTCTGTTCCATTGTTAAACACGGCCGTTTTATTGAGCTCTGGGGCATCGGTAACGTGGGCCCATCATGCTATAATAAGTGGGAATAAGAAAGAAGCGGTTGCAGGTTTGTCTTTGACTATTTTCTTGGGCGTGGTGTTTACAGGTTTACAGGCCCTTGAATATTATGAAGCTCCCTTTGCTCTTTCTGACTCTGTTTATGGCTCCACTTTTTTTGTTGCAACAGGGTTTCATGGGTTACACGTGATAATTGGAACAACTTTTTTGTTTGTTTGTTTTCTTCGGTTACTCTCCAATCAGTTTACCCGCAGCCAACATCTGGGTTTTGAAGCGGCAAGTTGATATTGGCATTTTGTCGATGTTGTTTGGTTGTTTTTATATCTTTCAATTTATTTGTGGGGTTCTTAGGGTGTTTTAGAGATGAGCCAGAGGCTTGGGTGTTGGGGTTTCAGGATGTGGCCGACCCGGTAGTAGAAGAAATTGTTTTTTTTCATGATCAAGTAATGTTTTTATTAATCATTATTGTCACTGTTGTTTTATGGCTTATTGTGGAAGCTTTTTGAAACAAATCTTATGATCGTAATTTAGTTGATGGTACTTTTTTAGAAATTGTTTGAACAATAATCCCCGCTGTTATATTGATTTTTATTGCACTACCCTCGTTAAAATTGTTGTATTTAATGGACGAAGTCATTTCTCCTGCTTTAACAATTAAAGTCATTGGCCATCAATGATATTGGTCCTATGAATACTCTGATTATGAAGGCGAGACGTTGGCCTTTGATTCTTATATGGTTCCGTCTTCGGATTTAATTTCAGGGAAAAACCGTTTACTTGAAGTGGATCAAAAACTTGTTGTTCCAATTGGAACCCATATAAGAGTTTTAGTGACGGGAGCCGATGTCTTGCATTCTTTTGCGGTCCCTTCTTTAGGATTAAAAGTAGACGCTGTGCCTGGCCGTTTAAATCAAACTGGTGTTTTTATCAAACGACCGGGGGTTTTTTTTGGGCAATGCTCTGAGATTTGTGGGGCTAATCACTCTTTTATGCCTATTGTTATAGAGGGAGTCGGGTTAAATGAATATATTCAACACCTAAGCTTTTGGCGAGATGTATTATAAGTATTTAGTTGTTGTCATGGTTTTATTTTTATTAGGAGGTTGGGGGGTGGTTTTAAATCGAGGACATTTTATTATAATGATTGTTTCAATTGAACTTGTTTTATTAGCAACTTTTTTTTTGTTTTTGATAAACTCTAAAGAAATAGACGCTTTAATAGAACAGGTTTTTATGATAATGGGTTTGACAATTGCGGCGGCAGAGTCTTCTATTGGCCTGGCTCTTTTAGTGGCTTATTACCGAATTAGGGGAACGATTGTTTTAAAATCCTTTAGTTCTTTACGGGGTTAATATGGTGGGTTTCTTTTTTTTTGTTTTAATAGCAGTTGTCTTAGCCGGGGTCTTTTCTAGTATTTCGTTTTTTATTGGAGAAAAAAGACCGGACCGAGAAAAAGTGTCTGCTTATGAGTGTGGGTTTGTACCTTTTAGTTTTCTGGGGCGCCCCTTTTCTGTGCGGTTCTTTTTAATTGGTATTTTGTTCTTAATTTTTGACTTAGAAATTTCTTTTTTATTTCCTTGGTGTGTTTTATATAATTCACTTGGACCTTTTGGGTTTTGAGCCATGGTTGGGTTTTTGTTTATATTAACTGTTGGCCTTGTTTATGAGTGACTAAAAGGAGGGCTAGAATGGGAGTAAAAAAAGTAGAAGAAAAAGTCCTGTCTATTATGAGATTAATAGATTAATTTTATACCAACTCCGGTTTCGGCCTTAATCCATGCGGCAACAATGGTTACGGCAGGTGTTTTTTTGTTAATTAGAGCCTCCCCCTTGTTTGATGTCGTTCCTTTTATGTTGGTTTTTATAACGATAATAGGGGTGTTAACAGTTTTTGTTGCGGGAACAATTGGTCTTGTTCAAAATGATTTAAAAAAAATAATTGCTTATTCCACTTGTAGTCAATTGGGGTATATGGTTGTGGCTTGTGGTCTTTCTCATTTTTCTATTGGTCTTTTCCACTTAATGAATCATGCTTTTTTTAAGGCTTTGTTATTTTTAAGTGCTGGTTCTTTAATTCATGCAATGATAGACGAACAAGACATAAGAAAAATGGGGGGCTTATTACAAATCATACCTTTGACTTATATTTTTTTTATTATAGGCTCTTTTTCTTTAATGGGACTTCCTTTTTTAACCGGGTTTTATTCTAAAGACTTAATCTTAGAAATTACTTTTGGGCAATATTATTTAATTTTTGTTTATTGGCTAGGTTGTTTTTCTGTTTTATTAACAGCAATGTATTCAATTCGTTTGGTTTATTATGCCTTTTTCTCTAATACAAATTCCAAAAGGGCGGTTTTTGCCTCTTTAAAAGAGGGAGAGGGCCTTTTGTTAGCTCCTTTGGGGGCTTTAGCCTTAGGTAGTCTTTTTTGGGGTTATTTATGTAAAGAAATTGTGTGGTCTTTTCAAATGGGGCTTTCGCCAATGCTTTTTTTTAAAATAAAAATGCTTCCTGTTATAGTAAGTATTGTGGGGGCACTAGGGGTTATTTTTGTTTTATTTAATTTTTCTTCTAAAATATTTTTTTTTTTGTTTTCTCTTTATACCTTTTTTGGCTCTGCTTGACAAATAAATTCTTTTTTTAATTTTTTTTTTATAAAAAAAATCTATAAAACGGGGCATCTGATTATGAATCTAACTGTCGACAAAGGTGTCTTAGAGCTGGTTGGGCCCAGGGGCCTTGTTCAATTTATAGTCCGCCAAATTCAAAGGCTTAGTGACTTACAGTCGGGGCAAGTTTTTAATTATGCTTTAGTTATATTAATTGGTGTTGTCATATTTATTTGGGGAGGTTTTTTTAATATTAATGAATAGAGCGTATCAGCAAATTGTTAGTCTAACAATTATTGGGTGCCCTATTATTAATTATCAAAAAAGTTTAGCCCGGCACATCTTCAAATGATGTGTCAAGTGACATGAGTGTTTCTTCTTCCAATGACTTGGGGTGCTGGCCAATGTTGTATAGTAAAGAGGCCCTGCAACAAATGGGGCCCAGAACTCCGCGTAACAGCAGATGAAACTTTAGCTGAATACCCGGCCAATGTTACGCTAGTTAAACCACAGTTTATTAAGACAGCCCCCTGCCACTTTAGGATGGAGCGGGGCACCGTCTATAGGCGGGTTAAGATTACTTTTAAGTTTTAGCGTCTGACATCTGACACTCTAGTTTAGTTTTTAATTTTTTTTTTGTGCCACTATGAAAAGAAAACCCTCTTTTGTCTCTGGTCGATGGACTCTTAGTGAATTTGCCCTCTCCCTCCAACATAAGTTATTTTTGAAATTTTGGGTCTTTATTGGGCCTGTGTTTGATGCTACAAATTCTAACAGGCTGTTTTTTGTCTATGCATTATTGTCCAGATGTTAATTTAGCTTTCGCTTCTATCGGCCATATTATGCGGGATGTGAACTCTGGTTTTTTATTAAAATATTTACATGCAAATGGCGCTGCTTTATTTTTTTTTTGTCTTTATGTTCATATTGGGCGGGGCTTGTATTATGGGGGTTATTTGAAATTTCATGTTTGAAGTGTTGGGGTTGTAATTTTTTTATTAACGATGGCGACGGCTTTTATGGGTTATGTTTTGCCTTGGGGGCAAATGTCTTTTTGAGGGGCAACTGTTATCACCAATTTATTGTCTGCTATTCCTTACTTTGGAGTAGACATTGTTCAATGGGTTTGAGGGGGTTTTAGTGTTTCTGGGGCAACCTTAAATCGGTTTTTTAGTTTACATTTTTTACTTCCTTTTTTTTTGGTTGTTTTTGTTCTTATTCATTTAATGTATTTACATATTGATGGGTCCAATAACCCGACTGGGCTAAACTCTTCTAATGAGAATGTTTCTTTCCATACTTTTTATACTTCAAAAGATCTTTTTGGGTTTTTTTTTCTTTTTATTTATTTTTGTTTGTTTGTTTTTTTTTGACCGAATTTGTTGGGGGACTCGGAAAACTTTATTCAAGCGAACTCTTTGGTCACTCCTGTGCACATTCAGCCAGAGTGGTATTTTTTATTTGCTTATGCAATCTTGCGTTCAATACCCAATAAGTTGGGGGGGGTCATTGCAATGTTTTGTAGCATTTTAGTTTTGTTTTTACTACCAATTTTACACAAAAGTGTACTAAAGGGGTGTTCTTTTCGCCCTCTTGGGCGTGTCGCCTTTTGATTTTTGCTTGTTGATTTCGGTCTTTTAACTTGAATTGGGGCACAGGTAGTCGAAGAGCCTTTTATTACAATTGGTCAGACTCTTTCTTTTTTTTATTTTTTTTATTTTTTAGTTCTTGTCCCTGTCCTTGGTCTTTTGGAAAACCAATTATTAAGGAAAGATTAGCGAGTTTTTTTTTTTAGGGTGCTCTCTCTTGACTTTAGTTGTTTTAGGCCTACATAGTTTTCTTTTAAAGTTTTCTTTTTGTTTTTTATTAATTTTTTTTTATCTTTATTCTTTTAATTTAGAAGGGGGGAAAGTTCTTGTTTTAATTGGGTTTTTTGCTGTCTTAGTTTTATTGGGGCCAAAAAAAGAAGAACAAACAGAGGTTCCTGTTTTAAGCTTAATTATTGTTTTTGGTATTTTTTGTTTAATTTCTTCTACTAATTGACTTTCGGTTTATTTAGCAATCGAACTTTCTACTCTTTGTTTTTTTGTTTTAATTGCTCGCGGATCGGGGGATAGCGCAGAAGCAGGATTAAAGTATTTTGTTTTAGGCGCCCTTTCTTCTGGTTTGTTTTTATTTGGGTGTGCTTTATTATGTGGGATTGGGGGGAATGTACATCTTGCATATCTCGATCTAATTCTTAACTCGAAACAAACTTTTTCTGATGTCTGTCCCCCAGCCGGGTATCTTTTAATTTTAGGGGCCCTGTTTTTTAAATTGTCTGTTGCCCCTTTTCATATGTGGGCCCCCGATGTATATGAAGGAGCCCCAACAAAAATTGTTTTATTATTGGCCACCGTGCCGAAGATAGGAGTTTTTTCTCTTTTAATTGCGCTTGGTTTGCCGGTAAATTCTCTATTAATTGGGGTCATTTTTTCTTTATTTGTTGGGGCTTTAGGGGCCTTAAACCAAACAAAAATTAAACGACTATTGGCTTATAGTAGCATTGGTCATATGGGCTTTATTTTATGGGGCTTCGAGAGTGGCTCCTTTGAAAGCCTACAAGCCAGTTTGGTTTATCTTTTTATATATGTTATTATGACTATCTGTGTCTTTTCTCTTATATTAGGCTTTCATTTATATAAAAATTTACTTATAGAATTTAGTGGGGTGTCTCGATTTTTACCTCTTTTTGCAACTACTTTAGGCGTTGTGTTTTTTTCTATTGCTGGAATCCCTCCTTTTGCAGGATTTTTAAGTAAATGAGTTGTTTTGTTGTCGGGGGTACTTTCTCGGTCTTATTTCGTTTTTCTATTTGCAGTTTTTTGTTCTGTAATAGGGGGTGTTTATTATATTAGAATTGTCAAAATCCTTTTTTTTCAAAAAAACTTTTGTCTTTTAATTGCGATAAAGGCTCTAAGAAAAGAATCACACTTAAATTTTAAAAAAGTCTTTTTGGTTGGACTTTGTCTTTATTTTATTCTTTTTCTTTTCCTGGCTCCTCATTTCGGGGTTTTTGTTGCTTCTCAAACAATAATGATATTGTTTTAAGGTGGGTTTTTCTTTTTTTTTTATTTTGGGGGCAATTGGTTCTGGGATAATGGTTATTTCTGCATTAAATCCTGTCTTTTCTCTTTTTTGATTGGTTGTCGTTTTTATTAATTCTGCGGTTTTTTTTCTTTTGTTAGGAGTGGACTTTATTGCTTTAATGTTTTTGTTGGTTTATGTTGGGGCAATCGCCGTTTTGTTTTTGTTTGTTATTATGTTGTTAAATTTAACGGACTATCCTCCTGCTTTTTTTAAAAGAGAGGCCGACATGACAAACTATATTCCGATTGGGTTCCTTATCGGCGTCTTTTTTTTTTCTGAAGTTTCTTCTAGTTGATTCGTCTTGGGGCCTTTACAAATAGAAAGCTGAGACCTATCTTTTCCTTGACTTATTCTTTCTTATCATAATATAGAGGCCTTGGGGCAAGTTTTATATGTAGTTTGTTTTTGTCTATTTATTTTAGCTAGTTTTATTCTTTTAGTTGCTATGATAGGTGCTATTTTTTTAACTCAAGAGACAGCGCCACTAGCTAAAAAACAAGACCTTTTTTTTCAAATAAACAGATAATGATTGAACACTTGGTTTATTTGGAATTAAAGTTATTAGATTAATTATTATAATAGGTTCTATCGCGGCTCAGCAGCAGGGAGCAGGAAATAAAAAAGAAATTGTTTTCTCTTAGACTGGGTAGAAACCGGGCTTGCTGGTGACTTTCCTTCAAGTCAGTAATATCTTTGTTATAATATTGCTCTTGAGCAGAGATCCAAGCACTCGAATTTTTGGTTGACTATTTTTTTTTTGTGGAGGAGAGATGTCGGCTAAAGCAAGCCATTGGCCTTCAAAGCCAAAAACGCAGGTGCGAGTCCTATTATTTCTGAAAATGCCACAGTTAGACGTATCTGTTTTTTTAAACCAATATGGGTGCACTGTTTTTTGTTTTTTTTTTTTATTTTTTTTTCTTATTTTTTTCCTTTTACCCCAAATAAAAAAACAATTGTTTTTTAGACACAAAATAAAACTAAAACATAATGATAAATAATTTTTGGACACAGCGTGTTTTTTCCGAGAAAAAGTGGGCCATTGCGGCGTTAGATTTTGTTTTTAGAGCTGGCTCTGCTCTTAAAAAGGCCGGCCGGGTGCTTGGTTTAATTTTATTATATTTGGGGACATACCCCTTTTTGGTGAATGTTTTATGCGGTGTTATCAGTTTATTGGGTTATATTTATTTTTTAGGGCCGGCGTATTGTATGAATCCGCCGGCATTGGAGCCGCCCCCGGTGTCTCCCCACATACCGGTCCCACCTCCGCCCCCGCGGCCGGAGTGTTGGCCGATGTTATATGGGGAGGAGCATCTGCGGGAAATTAGACCAACAATAGGTCCGGTAGTTCGCATGGGGCCCGACGGAGAGCTCCACGAATATCCTGGGAACGTCAGTTTGGTTCCGCCTCAGTTTATTTCTACGGCTGATGCGCACTTTGAGATTACATGTGCTACTATTGTGCCCCCGCGGCACCTTGAAATACCAGCGACTCTTTTTGGGCCTCCGCGATATCCGGCTGCTTTTATGCCCCCGCGGCACCTTGAAATCCCAGCGGCTCCTTTTGGGCCTCCGCGATATCCGGAAATGCCAGCTGCTGCTTTTATGCCCCCGCGGCACCTTGAGATACAAAATTCTACTGTTAGTTCTTCTCACTACGTTGAGACACAAGGTGCCACCGCTAGTGCCCCGCCCCACGGTGGGGCACAATGTGACACCACGACTTCCCCGATATAAGCTCTTTTTAAGTTTTAGCATCGGACATATGACATTATAGTTTAGTTTTTAATGTTTTTTTCTTCTATATTGGCCTGGGTCTCGCCCGGCAAATCAATTTTTGTTTTTGCAAATAAGGGGGGTTTTATCTAATTCGAATTCTAATGATAAATAAATATTTAACTCGTTGGGTTTTTTCTACAAACCACAAGGATATCGGCACTTTATATTTAGTTTTTGGAGTTGGGGCGGGTTTAATAGGAACTGCGTTTAGTATGCTCATACGATTGGAGCTTTCTGCGCCAGGGGCGATGTTGGGGGACGATCATCTTTATAATGTCATTGTAACAGCACATGCTTTTATTATGATTTTTTTTTTAGTTATGCCTGTTATGATCGGAGGGTTTGGTAATTGGTTGGTGCCATTATATATTGGAGCCCCTGATATGGCCTTCCCTCGATTAAACAATATTAGTTTTTGGTTGTTACCACCCGCATTATTGTTATTACTGGGCTCTGCTTTTGTGGAACAAGGGGCAGGAACTGGGTGAACGGTTTATCCGCCGCTAGCCAGTGTCCAAGCACACTCAGGCGGTTCTGTTGACATGGCGATTTTTAGTCTACATTTGGCTGGAGCTTCGTCCATTTTAGGGGCAATAAACTTTATTACTACAATTTTTAATATGCGGGCTCCGGGTATTACGTTTAATAAAATGCCTTTGTTTGTTTGGTCTATTTTAATTACGGCTTTTTTATTGCTTTTATCTTTACCTGTTTTAGCCGGTGCTATTACGATGCTTTTAACAGATCGGAATTTTAATACAACTTTTTTTGAGCCCTCAGGGGGGGGGGACCCGATTTTATTTCAGCATTTATTTTGGTTTTTTGGACACCCAGAAGTTTATATTTTGATTTTACCGGGCTTTGGGATGATTTCTCAAATTATTCCGACTTTTGTTGAAAAAAAACAAATTTTTGGATATTTAGGAATGGTTTATGCAATGCTCTCTATTGGGCTTCTTGGGTTTATTGTCTGGGCGCATCATATGTTTACTGTTGGTATGGATGTTGATACAAGAGCATATTTTACAGCAGCAACGATGATAATTGCTGTTCCCACGGGGATTAAAGTTTTTAGTTGATTAGCCACTGTTTATGGGGGGGTGTTAAGATTAGACACTCCAATGCTTTGGGCTATGGGGTTTGTTTTTTTATTTACATTAGGCGGGCTCACTGGGGTGATTTTAGCCAATAGTTCTCTCGATATTGTTCTTCATGATACATATTATGTTGTAGCACATTTTCATTATGTCCTTTCTATGGGGGCCGTGTTTGCTATCTTTGGGGGGTATTATTATTGGATAGGGAAAATTAGTGGTTATTGTTATAACGAGCTTTTTGGTAAAGTTCATTTTTGGTTAATGTTTATCGGAGTAAACCTAACGTTTTTTCCCCAACATTTTTTAGGTTTAACGGGGTTCCCCCGACGTTACTCTGACTTTGCCGATTCTTTTGCTGGTTGGAACCTAATTAGTTCTTTTGGTTCTGTGATTTCTATCTTAGGTGTTATATGATTTTTATATCTTGTTTTTGATTTGTTTGTTTCAGAGGAAAGGTTTTTAGGCTGAAAAGGCGGAAGTTCTATAGAATGAAAACACTCTTCTCCCCCTGAGTTTCACACTTATAACGAGTTGCCTTTTTTGTTTAAACGATTGTAAGATAGACCACGGGTAGGTCGTTGGGCTCATGCCCCGAAGAAGTGAGTTCGAGTCTCGCTCTTACAATATTCTAAAAGGGGAACTCAAGTGCGCCTGTTATAAGAAAAAAAAACAAAGAAGACGACTAAGAGAAGCTAAAACTAAACGGTATACTTTTCGAAACGGCGGACAGACGCTTTACTTGTTGCTTTGCGTAAAAGCGAGTTTTATTTGAAACTGAAACATCTTAATACTAAGTAAAAATCAAACGAGATTCCGAAAGTAGTGGCGAGCGAACTTGGAGTTATGTTAAAGGTGCTCATAGATCTAAATTAAACGTTAGTTTATACTGATAGCAAGAGTACTGTGAAGGAAAGTTGAAAGAGAGTTGAAAAGAGCTTGAATCGATTGTTTTTTAAGCAGTTATTATATAACGTACCTTTTGTATAATGGGTAAAAAAGATTAATTTGGCAGATTTAAACAGGTAAGTTAAAAGAGATTTTTTTTAGTCAAAAAGCCCGAAACCAAGTGATTTAATCATGGACAGTAAAAAGAACGAACTGGTGGTTGTTGCAAAACTCTCAGAGGATTTGTGATTAGGGGCCAAACACTAACCGAACTTGGATATAGCTGGTTTTCTGCGAAAATTATTTTAGTAGTGCTCTTTTTCTGTTTTTTTAGTTGTCATTTTATAAAAAACAAAAGAAAAGAAAAGAAGACAAACAAAAGATGAAAAGATTTTTTGTTAAAAGGGAAAAGCTCAGATCAGAAGTTATAGGCATTTGTTTTTAAGTGTTAAAGCAAAAGAAAATTTAGACAATAAAAAAGTGGGCTTGGAGCCAGCTATCTTTTAAAAAGTGCGTAGTTGTTTATTTAACGCTTTTTCTTTTTGTAAAAATTTGGATGGCTAAAAAACACCTTAAACTCTGAAAATAAAAATATTTAGTAGCAGAATAAACTGTTTTTTCAGTGGGAATAATTTTTACATGAGTAATCTAAATGTTATTTTTTTTCTTTATTTTACCAGTTGTTCTGGGTTATACAGCTTCTAAGGGTCTCCTATGAATTCTTTAATAAAAATGTGTGTTGTCAGGAAAAATAAAAATAATTACTGTTTATCTAATTAAGAGAGAGAAAAAAAGAGAAACGTTTTTTTAAAGAACTCGGCAAACAAGAACTTCGACTGTTTACCAAAAACATAGCTTTTTGTTTTTTATAAAAGGTGATACCTGCCCAATGGTTGTATCTAAAAAAGTTTGTTTTGCTCACTAATAATGACAATTAAATGGCCGCGGTAACACTGACTGTGAAAATGTAGCGCAATCAATTGTCAATTAATTGTTGACCGGTATGAATGGTGTCACGAAAGTTCTTCTGTTTTAAAAAAACACTCAAGGAAATTGAATTTGTAGTGAAGATGCTACATTAAAGTGGTTAGACGAGAAGTCCCCATGGAGCTTTACTGAAAGCCTAAAAGAAATTTTTTTTATTTATTTATCGGCTAGACAGTTTTGTTGGGGTGATAGTTTTTTAAAAAGTAACGAAAACGAACTATGACGCATGTTTCACTCTGAAAACTGGAAGAGACATTTTGGGTGTGTTTTATGATCTATTGTTTTGAATGAAAAAGATAATGAAAGCAGATAAAAGTTACCCTGGGGATAACAGCGCTATAACGTTTGAGAGTTAATTAACGACGGTGTTTGCGACCTCGATGTTGAATTGCAGCGTCCTGGGGTGCAGTAACTCCCAAGGGTTGGTTTGTTCATCCATTAAAGCTGTACATGATTTGAGTTAAAAGCGTGGTAACACAGCTTGGTTTCTATCTACCATTTTGAAACATAAGTGTTTTGTTTTTTAGTACGAAAGGATCCAAAATCAATAGCTCTCTAAATATATAGCTACTCTTTAAACCAGGACTGCTTCTAAAAAGAAAAAAGAAATATTTTTTGTTTAATTTTTTTTTT